CTTCTTTGGAATACCGCTTTCCTTCTGTCAATCAGTTCGATCCCGGGCCATATGTCCTGTGAAAGCCCTTGCTTCTTTAGTGGCATCGGTCGGCATCTGTCCCACTGGCCGTTGAAGGTGCTGGCTGATGAAAGACATCCCCGCCCCCCTTTCGTGCCTATCTCACTTGTTTACAGCTCTTATGGGTCTTTTAGCGCTGCTTTCACATGATGCAATATCTGGGCCTCCTAGACCTGCTCTCTCGCCCAAGCCTCATAGCATTCATATTCCAAGCACTAAGTATTCCCTGCCTGCTCAGATGCGTCAATCCGCCTATCTGTACCCTTTCCCTCGCATAGAGAGCTCTAGTAGTTCTTGGTAGGAGGGAACTAATACTGTAGATAAGGTTCATTGCTATTTGCTCTCCCGCTACGCTAGCACTTAAGAGACTATCTTAGCCCAGAGTGAGGGATCACAATCAATAAGGAGTATCCAAAGTAGGCAGTACTGCGGTACCAGTCCACGACTACCATTTCTGTAACTTCACTTCCCTGCCCCCTGTCCACTCAGTCTCCTTTTCGGACTTCAGGAGACTGAGAGGCACGGGGGCGGGAAGATCTACTCATTCAAAGGGAAAGCGCACCCCTCTATTTATTCTCACAAGAAGAAGAGCTAGTGGAATGGACCCTTTCCTCATGCGGAAAGAAAAGAGGCCCACTACGAGAGGAGAGAGTGATTCAGCTGCTAACAAGCGCAGGTTTTTAATTAAATGAATGGTTATTCGGGAAACGTCTGTTGATGAGGAGGTTATACATAGTTCAAAAAGGAAACCAGGGGGCGGATTCAACCTGGGCTCCGTTCGAAGAGACGAATAATGGTCCTTCTTCCTCACATGCTCCTTCCCATGAGCAACTCGGTTGGCTTCGTGAACGAGAGCGCTGATCACCCTCACGCGGGAAGATGCACATTGAAAGGGTAGCGACGGGAAATAGATTCGGAGGTCTGTACGTTTTTCCAAATAAATCAGAAGCTTTATTAGCCATCCGACCGTTTCCTACACAAGCTTCTGACGAGGTCTGGCATCAAAGACTCGGGCATCCTTCACTTCGAACGATTCGAGTCTTGAAAAAGAAAGATGCTATCAGCATGGTTCGTTCGAATAAAGAGTATCACATCTGTGAGAGTTGTCAACTTGGTCAAAACTTTCGGTTACCATTTTGTTCTAGTGAACTTTTTGCAAAGAGTCCGTTTGTTAAGATACATTCTTATGTATGGGGACCAGCCCCAGTTCGTTCTGTTACTGGATTTCGGTATTATGTTATCTTTGTCGACGATTGTACCCATGGTTTGATCCTCTTCGCAATAAATCTTAAGTACTTGGATGTTTCAAAAGCTTTCAAAGAATGATCAAAAATGTTTTTGAAAAAGATGTTCAGTTTTTTCACAGCGCATAATACCGAAATCGGCGGAGAGTTTACCTCCAACCCATTTCTTCTTCACTTAGATCCATTTTTTCTTATTCCTAAAGTCGATAGTCCCGGAACAAAATGGAATGTCAGAGCGGAAACATCGCCATATAACGGAAACCGGACTGACTTTGCTATTTCATAGCAAGGCACCCACCTTTCTTTGGGTTGAAGCTTTCGCCACAGCCGTATATCTCATCAATCGCCTGCCGTCTCCGGAAAAATAACACACCCTTCTCGACCTTATATGGCACACAACCGGATTACTCCATTCTAAGGCCTTTCGGATGCCTATGCTACCCATATCTTCGTGATTATGGAACACAGAAATTATCTCCTAAGAGTGATCCTTGCGTTTTTGTCGGCTATAGCGATCATCACAAAGGTTTTAGGTGCCTCCAAAAAACCACCAGGCGTCTCTACATATCGAGACACGTTGTTTTCGATGAACGACGTTTTCCCTACCCGTTCTCATGATTCCTTTGGTTTTCGTATACAGGTGAAAGGCGAGACACTCACATTCACAACATTTCCAGATGGGTCTGAACCACAATCTCAGCCCATCAACGAGCTTCCTATGCTATTACCATCATCTGCTGCCGTCATACCATCACCGGTTCCCTCCCAATCTTCGTCTATTTCTGTTGACGATGGCACATCTACGACTGCACCTGAACCCGAATGTACTCCACCAACATGTGACATTACTGCTTCCTCCGCCTTACCACTCAACGATTCTCCAGCTCCATCACCATCTCCAACCACGCTAAGAAATCTTCCCGGCGGCGAGATCATGATCTGTCTACCACCGCTATCCTCACCTGCACGTGTTGATGATGCTCCAACTCAAGCAGACCGGCCTGCACATCTTTATCATACTCAATCTCAGGTGGTCCAGTCTACTCCTATATCACCGGCTGCACCTCTTGTTAATAATCACCCTATGGTGACACGTGCCAAGTCGAAACGACTTCGTCATGGTCTTCTACATTCTCGGCACCCGCCCTTACCTCGTTCGTCTTTCATGTTGTCACGTCCTCAACGGTGCCATTGATGCCCTCTCGGAGCCCAAATCCGTCAAGACGGCTCTTAAGTTGCCTCACTGGAAGAATGCTATGGATGAGGAGATTGCTGCCTTACATCAAAATTCTACATGGAGTCTGGTTCCCCGGAAACCCAACATGAATGTTATCGGGGGTATATAAAAAAAAATTCTTACCTGACTGTCGAACGGAACGAGCCTCGTGGCTAAGGGCTACACTCAGCTACATGGTATCGACTTCGACGAAACTTTGAGTCCCGTTGTAAAAGCCGCTCCGTATTGTGCTTGCACTTGCCACCGTTCGTCGTTGGTCCATACGAAAACTTGACGTTAAGAATGCGTTCTTACATGGTTTTCTCAAGGAGGAAGTCTTTTATTTTTTTGAAATATATGTATAAAAGAACGTATCTCATTTAGCTCCTTCCTGTCTACTATAACTAGTTCTTTCGGTTTTCTACTGGCTGCTTCAACTATAACCCCAGCTCTATTGATTGGTCTGAGCAAGATACGACTTATTTGAAATGAATTGAATGAACAATTCATAAAAATTCATATTTCTTCTGTGAGATTCCAGGTATTCTATAGTTCCTTCCCGCGTCAATTGCCAATTCTTGGTCATTGAGATTCATGGGCGATTCATATTCATATTTAGGGATAGAGATTACCTCTCTTTTTATCCCCTTTCAAACAAATCGAAATGATTGAAGTTTTTCTATTTTGAATCGTGTTAGGTCTAATTCCTATTACTTTGGCCGGATTATTCGTAACTGCATATTTACAATACAGACGCGGTGATCAGTTGGACCTTTGATTGAGTAACATCTGTTTTTTTGACCTCCTCCTTGATCTGCAGGAGGTCCAATTTCGGTTGCAGTGAAAGTGTTTTTTCGGTATAGTATAACAAGAACATAATCACGCTCTGTAGGATTTGAACCTACGACATCGGGTTTTGGAGACCCACGTTCTACCGAACTGAACTAAGAGCGCTTTCTTACGACAGGAGATACAGCTGAAAAGGATTATTCATTTTTGTACCCCCGCATGCATATAGTCTCATAAAATGAAAGATTATGTCCAATTTCATCGATCTCAATTGATCCCTCGTTACTGCCTATAGGAGAAGTCATAGGTAGGGATGACAGGATTTGAACCCGTGACATTTTGTACCCAAAACAAAGGCGCTACCAAGCTGCGCTACATCCCTTTTTTGATTGTTGTACAGTGTCATTGTAGAGATTCCCTGCCTTGCTTTCCACATCGTTATTTCCTCCATCTATATCGAATTTATCTTGCCATTTCTGCTTTTTGGTCTCATATAATAAAATAATAAACGAATTAAAGAAACCCAACGTATAAAAGCAGAAATATTTCATAAAAGAAGAAATATTTATCGGTAATGCTCAGGAAGAAGGAGTCATCTTTTTATGTTTTAGGGACAGGAAGATCTTATCTACCAGATCATTGTACATATCCATTTTAGTTAGGGATTTCGCGTACAAATACAAGCGATCTTTAACTATAACATGCATCTGATCATATATGTATTCCAATAAAGAAGGAGGATTTTCAATGCGAGATATAAAAACATATCTCTCTGTGGCACCTGTGCTAGCTACTCTATGGTTCGGGTCTTTAGCAGGTCTATTGATAGAGATCAATCGTTTATTCCCAGATGCGTTGGCATTCCCCTTTTTCTAGTTATTGACATGGGAAGGAATGAAGAAGATTAGAGATACAAGAAATTCTCTGTGACTAATTCCTTCACCCCCCCCTTTTTCGGTTGTTTAGGATAGGAAGGAAAGAGAAAAAAGAGCGGATTGAACCTCAGCGAAACTTGGGTTCAGGTTCAGGATAGAATTAATAGAGGAAGAACGGAAATAGAAATGTGGATTGGGTATAGGGCATGCTCTTCAAGATCATAACAAAATACTTAAATGAAATACTGGGATTGGGATTAGGAATAATTGATAGTTAGAAATACTTGTATTACTTAATATTTTATTACTCTATTGATTATTGATTGCAACGAAATCTTTCATAATTGGATTTCCAATTAGCAACTTCTATTTATTTTTCGTTCCTTTCTTCTTCTTCGCTTCGGATCGAAATATAGAAGAGTTGAGTGAATCCAAAATCTAAAGGAGGTTCATGGCATGGCAAAAGGTAAAGATGTCAGAGCAATAGTTATTTTAGAATGTACCAGTTGTGTCCGAAATGGTGTCAATAAGGAATCGCCGGGCATTTCCAGATATATTACTCAAAGGAATCGGCACAATACACCTAATCGATTGGAATTGAGAAAATTCTGTCCCTATTGTTACAAGCATACGATTCATGGGGAGATAAAGAAATAAATAGAACGGAACACGTGTGTCACCCTTCCAAGGAACCAGGAATAAATTACATATATATATATAAACAAATAAATAAATATAAACAAATAAAATCCTATTTCGGTCGGATCCGAAATAAACAAAGAAATAGGGTTTTTAGAGATAAGGAATAAACCATGGATAAATCTAAGCGACCTTTTCGTAAATCCAAGCGATCTTTTCGTAAGCGTTTGCCCCCAATTGGATCGGGGGATCGAATTGATTATAGAAACATGAGTTTAATTAGTCGATTTATTAGTGAACAAGGAAAAATATTATCTAGACGAGTAAATAGATTGACCTTGAAACAACAACGATTAATTACTACTGCTATAAAACAAGCTCGTATTTTATCTTCGTTACCTTTTCTTAATAATGAGAAACAATTGGAGAGAACCGAGTCGATCCCTAGAACTACTGGTACTAGAATCAGAAATAAATAGGCCTACTTTTGAATAAAAAAAACCAATCGGAACTAAAACTCAGATTGATGTTTTGTTCGAAAAAGCCGAGAATCCAGATTTTATTGTCGCGTCGTAAGAAAAAAGAATGGGAAGAAATCTCCCCCTTTTTTTGTTTATTATTATTGAAACATGTTCGTTCATTCCTACTATTCTATTGATCTTATCATAGTCATTTCTACTCTACCTTCCCGGAGTTCATTCTCCGGGGAACTCTGTTTAAATCATTCCGTTGAATTCCCTCCAATCTACTCATTTGATGATCTCACTGGAAATCGTGTAAAGACAATTCCTATTTGATATAGCTATTTGTGCAGGTATTTTACGATTAAGAAGCAACTGCCTCTTGTACAAATCGTGTATTAATCGACTATAACTATAGGATACCCTATTCTCACGAGTTACTGCATTTATCCGAGTGATCCACAAACGACGAAAATTGATCTTTTGCCTGCCTCTATCCCGATGAGTGGAAACCAAAGCTCTCATTTTCTGTTGAGTAATAGTTCGAGTAAGTCTTGAATGAGCCCCTCGAAAGGTTGATGCAAATAAACGAATTTTTGTTCGACGTCTCCGAGCTATATATCCCCGTCTAACTCTGGTCATTTAATAACATTAAACTTTGATGAATAACTAATTGATTTCTTTTCTTTCAGTCATTCTTTTCCCCTCTCTTGATTATTAATAACAAAACGGATTCTTCCAATGTATAAAATCAAAATTCCAATGGCTTTTGCTACGATAACCTTCCCAACCACAATGTCAAATTTCTTACAGGCATTTCACCTCGAAATAAGAAATTGTGCCGATACTAGGTATCAAATTGAAAATAAAAGAAATAGTAAATTAGTAAATTCGGTAGTAAATGTAAATAGATAAATAAATAGTGGGTTCCATCGTTTCTATGGTTACTTCTTAAACGGTGAGGCCCTCTCTATACACCGGAGCCCCTTCCCTCATTTAATCAATGTTATTGGTAACTTGTACAGTTCAAACTTTTTGGCTCTACCCATGAATTGAATTATCCAGTAATAGGTCTTTTCACAATAAGATCTATCCATACAGTGACGGCATTTAATTATGAAAGTTGGCTAGGTAGCTGACCCTGTTAGTCCGTTCTTGCAAGAGTAAGAGCATAATCTTACTGCTTCTTAAATAGAATTTCCCCCGCTTAATGGATAACCATTTGCTACCAATGGGGAATTGCTTCTCATCTCAAATTGAGATGATTGGGTTTGCACCAATGGAAACCATAAATTCCATACACAATAGAGGTATATAATAGATCTTTTCTATCCTATTCATTGGTACTGGTCATTGATATGGGAAAAATCGTCTCGTTTGTTCCAGCTCATGATCTGAACGAGTCGCACATACACCCTAGTACACGTTCCTCGGCGCTGAGGACATCCTCGAAGAGCGGGGGATTTCGTGACATTTCTGATTGGCTGTCTTGTATTTCTAATAAGTTGCTTAATAGTTGGCATGCTGAATCGTATACAGAATGGGCTGGTTTAGATCGATCCTAACCGGATGATTATGAATGACTTCCATTTAAATTGAATATTTGACCAGGGTAAGAAGATAAAATATCACATCACGGTTCATTCGAATTATGGTTCGAATGGAATCACGGATTTATGCGAAATCCCCGGTATTTTCGACCGCTACAAGATCAACAATGCCATGAGCTTGGGCTTCTGTTGCTGACATAAAAACATCCCTTTCCATGTCTTCGGATACAATCCATAAAGGGTTGCCCGTTCTTTGTACATAAACCCTTGTGAGGGTTTCGCGGAGTTTCAGTAGTTCTTCCGCTTCCAGGATAAATTCTCCTGCTTGTGCCTCATAAAAAGAACTAGCAGGTTGGTGGATCATAACCCTGATGATATAACATAATGAACGATTCCTTTATCTCGCATGATCTGGCGAAGGGAAGGGATAAAGAATAACAAGAAAAGAAGAAAAAAAAAGAATTGAACAACCGTACAGGCATCTTTTTGCATACGGCTCTGCAATGGAATTTTCTTTTCCCTTCCATCGAAGAAAGAGACAAATAGAATCCATCAGACCCAGATCGTTGAATGATCTATTTACCACCCTTCCTTTCCTTTCGGAGAAGTCAAAAAAGACTATGATGGTTCCGTTGCTTTATATATTTATCTCATCTGTGATTCAGCAATCCCAAAGTTTCTTTCTGATCTTATCAAAAAAGGAAAAAATTATCTTTCTTTTTTTTTCGTACTCTTTCATAACATAAATATAGGAACATAAATATAGGAAAGAGACTTCCGGTGTGGAAGCAAAAAGGTTTGTGACGCTGAAATGGAACCCCGATACATAGGATCAAATCGGAAATAACCTTTGTTTCATACTACTATCTCGATACAGAATTTCATGTTATGAAAAAACAAAAAAGGTTTGCTCATATCGAATTCGAAGTGCCATGCTATTATTACTTAACTTATTATTTTATTCATATTCCATATGGCGAAGGCATAGTCTTCTTTTTTCTCTCAAAAAAAAATTCATTGGCGCCAAGCGTGCGGGAATGCTAGACGTTTGGTAATTTCTCCTCCAACCAGGATGAAAGATCCCATTGAAGCGGCTAATCCCATGCATATTGTATGTACATCTGGTGGCACAAATTGCATAGTATCATAAATAGTTAGTCCTGGTATTACCCATCCACCGGGAGAGTTTATAAACAAATACAAATCCCTAGTATCATCCTCTATACTGAGATATACCATGAGACCAACAAGTTGATTCGAGATCTCACTATCAACCTCTTGGCCTAAAAAAAGTCATCTTTCTCGATGAAGTCGGTTGATTAGGACAAAATTGTATCCCTTAGAAACCGTACACGCACCTTTGGATGCATACGGTTCAAAAAAATCAATTGCTAAAAAAATCAATGTGTCGATTCTAGCCCTCTTTCTTTTTTCATACCAGGCTTTTCCTATTCCTAACGAAGGGACTTTTTCTTCCATTTTTCAAAAAACATGAATTTTAGCTAACCTTTCCTATTTTCCTATATATAAAATATAATATATAAAAAATATAATCAAAAATATAAAAAAAGAATTCACTGAACTTCTCGAACTAACCTCTCATTGATGTATTGTTTCATCGGGATCGAAATCACGATGTAATTTTCTTGTTCTTGAATGGGCCTCTTTAATTCTTTTAGGTTTATGTTCTACTCCGGGTAAAGATCTGCTCGAATTCTATTTGCACATATAGGACAAATGATCCCAGTACCACTTCTTTTTGTTTCGACTTCTTTTTTCAATTCGTTTCATGCCTTCCGCCAAATATTCGATGTATTCATCATATTATCCATTGATTGGCAGTTTGAGATCATTCATATGGTATAAATATGAATTCTTTATGATACAAGTGGTAATCATACATCTATTACCAATTTGGTATTTTCTGAACGGAGCCTGGATACTTCATTTTATTGGTCCAAGCCAACCATAAATTCTTCTAATACTATTGATCCCCTAAATAAATGCACTTCACGCTCCGAATTATTGATGGTTCAATCCATTTTTCTTGGGCGAAATAGAGGATATCTCGATCGAGGGAGAGAACGGGGAAATCCCATATGACCCAATATGTCTGACAAGTCGCACTATACGTCAACCCAAACTGCATCTTCCTCTCCAGGACTCCGAAAAGGTACTTTTGGAACACCAATGGGCATTAAATGAAAGAAAAAGGAGTTAATATACTTCACTTTGATGTGGAAACGTAACAATGGGCTTATTGTCTTCAGAATATTGGCGTTTATCGTATTTTATCCATAGATTTTAGAGGGTTCGTGGAGGAAGACGGAATGAATAAAGGAAAATTCTGACAAATGGGTCGTTCGAATGATGAACGAGTATCTATGCATTCACTCACAAAAACTCGGAGTAATCCCCCCATTGCGTATTGGTACTTATCGGGTATAGAATAGATCTGCTTCTCTTTGTTCCTACGAACAGAATTGTTCCATTATTACCAATGGAACGGAATAAATATTAACCTTGCTCCGAGATAATCCACTGAGAGGGGTAGGTCCATAGCATATTCCAATGCGATAAAGTTACATAGTGTCTATTTTTCTTTGATAAAGGGGTATTTCCATGGGTTTGCCTTGGTATCGTGTTCATACCGTCGTATTGAATGATCCTGGTCGGTTGCTTTCTGTCCATATAATGCATACAGCTCTAGTTTCTGGTTGGGCCGGTTCGATGGCTCTCTACGAATTAGCAGTTTTTGATCCCTCTGACCCCGTTCTTGATCCAATGTGGAGACAAGGTATGTTCGTTATACCCTTCATGACTCGTTTAGGAATAAACAATTCATGGGGTGGTTGGAGTATCACAGGAGGAACTATAACAAATCCGGGTATTTGGAGTTACGAAGGTGTGGCCGGAGCACATATTGTGTTTTCTGGCTTGTGCTTCTTGGCAGCTATCTGGCATTGGGTGTATTGGGACCTAGAAATATTCTGCGATGAACGTACGGGAAAACCCTCTTTGGATTTGCCCAAGATCTTTGGCATTCATTTATTTCTCTCAGGGGTGGCTTGCTTTGGGTTTGGCGCATTTCATGTAACAGGCTTATATGGTCCTGGCATATGGGTGTCCGATCCTTATGGACTAACCGGAAAAGTACAATCTGTAAATCCAGCGTGGGGCGCGGAAGGTTTTGATCCTTTTGTTCCGGGAGGAATAGCCTCTCATCATATTGCAGCGGGGACATTGGGCATATTAGCGGGCCTATTCCATCTTAGTGTCCGCCCGCCCCAACGCCTATACAAAGGATTACGTATGGGCAATATTGAAACTGTCCTTTCTAGTAGTATCGCTGCTGTCTTTTTTGCAGCTTTCGTTGTTGCTGGAACTATGTGGTATGGTTCAGCAACTACCCCGATCGAATTATTTGGTCCCACTCGTTATCAGTGGGATCAGGGATACTTCCAGCAAGAAATATATCGAAGAGTTGGCACCGGGCTATCCGAAAATCAGAGTTTATCGGAAGCTTGGTCTAAAATTCCCGAAAAATGAGCTTTTTATGATTACATCGGTAATAATCCGGCGAAGGGGGGATTATTCAGAGCGGGCTCAATGGACAACGGGGATGGAATAGCTGTTGGATGGTTAGGACACCCAATCTTTAGAGATAAAGAAGGGCATGAGCTTTTTGTGCGTCGTATGCCCACTTTTTTTGAAACATTTCCAGTGGTTTTGGTAGATGGAGACGGAATTGTGAGAGCCGATGTTCCTTTTAGAAGGGCAGAATCGAAGTACAGTGTCGAACAAGTAGGTGTAACTGTTGAGTTCTATGGTGGCGAACTCAATGGAGTCAGTTATAGTGATCCTGCTACTGTGAAAAAATATGCTAGACGTGCCCAATTGGGTGAAATTTTTGAATTAGATCGTGCTACTTTGAAATCCGATGGTGTTTTTCGTAGCAGTCCAAGGGGTTGGTTCACTTTTGGGCATGCTACGTTTGCTTTGCTCTTCTTTTTCGGACACATTTGGCATGGCGCTAGAACTTTGTTCAGAGATGTTTTTGCTGGTATTGACCCAGATTTGGATGCTCAAGTGGAATTTGGAACATTCCAAAAACTTGGAGATCCAACTACAAGGAGACAAGTAGTCTGATACAACATTGCTCTGGTATCTTTCGCCTCTTTTTTTTTATTTGACTTTGGCATAGGGTACCAGAGAAATCTTGATGTGAATCACCGCCTTTTCTTTGACTCTTGCCCTTTTTTTTATTATCTGGGAAATGATCCCAAATGAACAGGTGTGGAAGCTATAATTGTAAACCACGATCGAATCTATGGAAGCATTGGTTTATACATTTCTGTTAGTCTCGACTCTAGGGAGAATTTTTTTCGCTATCTTTTTTCGAGAACCACCCAAGGTTCCGACTAAAAAGATGAAATAATTTTTCATTATCTCAATTGAAGTAATGAGCCTCCCAATATGGGATATGGGAGGCTCATTACTTCAACTAGTCCCCGTGTTCCTCGAATGGATCTCTTAGTTGTTGAGAGGGTTGCCCAAAAGCGGTATATAAGGCGTACCCAGTAAAGCTTACAAGTGAACCAGATATGGAGATGGCGACTAGGGTTGCTGTTTCCATTATTAGATAATTTCAAGACCACGATGGATCTACGATAAGATCGTTTATTTACAACGGAATGGTATACAAAGTCAACAGATCTCAACCAATGCAATAGGATTTATGGCTACACAAACCATTGAGGATAGTTCTAGATCTGGGCCAAGACGAACTACTACAGGGAGTTTATTGAAACCATTGAATTCGGAATATGGTAAAGTAGCTCCTGGATGGGGAACTACCCCCTTTATGGGGGTCGCAATGGCTCTATTTGCGATATTCCTATCTATTATTTTGGAGATTTATAATTCTTCCGTCTTACTGGATGGAATTTCAATGAATTAGGTCCATAGGAATCATGAAGTCCTAACTGTTCAATCAAAAATGAATCACTTAGGACTCGGATTTATAGGCCATTAGGCCATTCTGGTAGTTCGACCGTGGATTCCTTTGTTTCGGTATTTCCGGAATATGAGTGTGTGACTTGTTATAATTGATCCTATTGATAGTACAGAGAATGGGTCTGTCATCTCGATAGAGATGGTTCTACCTCGTCGGATATTCATTCTAGTATCCGGAGCACGTAATATTAGATCAAGTTAGATCAAGTAGATCAAGTTAGATCAAGAAATATTTGAACTATGATTCATACCTACTATTCAGACCCCGCGACCGGACTCCAAAAAATTTTCAAAGAAGTATTTCATAAATCGAACCATTTTTCTTCTTTCAGAATTTTGCTTTGCTTATTTTGACCGAAGGAAAAATGGTTCTTTGGATTTTTAGTCATTACACCCATTCATTGAATAAGTGATGATCAAATGGTTCTTACTCAGAGAACCTTTGGGCTTAGGCTCAGTTTGGGGATTTTATTGAATCATCGTGGTTCTAGTATGAATCTGAGGTTTCAATTGATTCATAGGGTCTCAACAAGAGAATTCCTATCAATTGTAAACAAAACAATAGACAATCCGCATCGCATTATGCACAAACAAAAATAACAAATCAAATAACAAATAAATATAAATAGGGGAATAGAAGATTCAAGAGG